AAGGCTAATTATTGTAGATGCCTCTTCACAATAATTGTGACGGAGAAAATACCAATTCAAATTGAATGGATTGAAAATAATGTTATTGCATGGATCGGGATTATAAAATTTCCCACTTTCATCCATTGAATAATATTTAATTACTTGAAAGGTCTGTTTTAAATTGTCAAGTTGCAAATAGTTAGTTAAAAAGATTTGATTCTGAGTTATTAAATGGTAAAATAAATAAAAATTATCAATTGGAGGGGCTGATCCTAAAGGGCCCAATGAATTCCTAATTGGAATTAGGGAATCCTTTTGATGAATTGATTCTTTTATTCCATTGTGATATTTTAGATCGTTGAATGGACCCATTCGCGAACAATTGGATGATAACAAAATTATCAATGATTGGAACTCCTTATTTTTATTCAACAACGTATGAATAGTTCCTTGATTTGGGTTAAGGAATTGTTGAATTCTTGCCTTGGAATAGGAATATATGGAGGAAAACGGATTGATATTGGTACAATCTGATCCATTATCAGGGAGCAATCCTGAACCTGAGGGATCATTCCTCTTTACGATATAGGAAATAGGGGATGTCACCAAGTCGATTCTTAGGAAATGTCGAATCAAACCATTTATCCTTATTTCAACAAAAGAAGCACGGGCTTCTTCGCCAGAAGAACTTTTTTTTTTGTCTTGGTCCCAATTCAATACTAAACAAGTCCGAACTAATTGAATAGTTGTGTCATAAATTCCTCGAATTGGTTTGCCGTTTCCATAAAGGATATAATTGACAACTCGAAGTTGCACAATATCCCTTTCCTGCAACATATCGGGGGGGAAAAGTGTTGCTAAATTTAGACCGCCTGCTATTTCATATGTGATGACAGGTCGAACCAAAACAAAATACTTTTTTTTGCTAGGTGTAATCCGTTGGACATAGATCCAATTTTTCAATTTTTGAAATTCCAAGGAATTTATTTTTCCCCTTCCTGGTGGTATTAAAACGCCGCTATGCCGGGATATCTTATCTATTTCTCCGGGAAAATGGATATCTCCAGAAAATATTTTAAGTTCAATTCTTTTTTTTTTTCTCTCCACCCGGACCAACCCGCCTACCTGGCTTCTTAGATTTAAAGTGATTTGTGTATCTACCCCGATGATACTATTGTTCCGTACCATTATGGAAGAAGATCCAGGTAAGATATGAACTTCCTCGGGAATGAAAAAAAATCGATCGACTTTCATTTGGTATTTTGGCCTAAATTCCTTGACTCCTCGATACTCAATCAAATCTTCCTTTTTAATGATTGAATGCATTTCTATAGTCCCATATTTAGTAATTCCCGAAATCTTTCTTCTATACCGAGGATCATCGAAATAAGAAAGAATACTATTTCTACGGAAAATACCATTTATGGGTATTTCAATCGAGATACCCGGAGGGGGCATTAGTTCGTTCTCGCGCGATTGCAGTGGAAGAATAAATCTATTTCTTCGCCGCTTTGACAATAAATCAGAATTCTCGCGGAGAATGGCCGGATATATGAGATTACAATGAGCAGTACATATGAGTTGATTAAGGTCTGAATAATCAAGAATGCTATCTTTTTTTTTACCATAAAAATCCGAACTAAAGAATTTGTGTCTTGCCCGATCATTAGTTGCCGAAAGGTTAGAAGTATATTTTTGCTTGATAGAAGGGGAATGCGCGTTAATTTGATCTTGATCCTTGTGAAGCGAAAGGGAGACTAGACTGGATCTGCACGGCCCTCCTAATAATATCCATAAATGACTTGTTTTTGGTAATAGATGCACATTACCATATGTAAATTCAGGTGCATGATCGACATCGGTACTCCAGTGCATTTCCCCGTCTGAGTCGGAATAAATATGTTTTCGAACCTTCTCTTTAAAATTCAAAGTGGACGTTCCCGCCCGAATCTCAGCAATCACTTGTTCTGATTCTACATATTGATCGTTTTGAACTAAAAGAAAACTTTTGGGTGGAATATTCACATTATGGATAATATCTTCACTCTCAATAGTTACATACAAGTCTATAGAACATAGAAAGGCAGGATGTCCATGACGTGTACGTGTCGGATTAACCAAATCCTCATTAAATTTTATTTTTCCATTAGAGGGCGCTCTCACATGTTCTGCAGTACCTCCCGTGAATACTCCGCCGGTATGAAAAGTTCTTAATGTTAATTGAGTACCCGGTTCTCCAATCGATTGACCTGCAATAATACCTACAGCTTCTCCCAACTCAACTAGGTCGCCATGAGTGGGGCTCCGCCCATAGCATAATCGACAGATCCAAGATGTACTCCTACAGGTAAAGGGAGTTCTAATAGATATTGGTTGTACTCGAAAGGTTATGAATCGATTTACAAGTCCAATCCCGATGTCTTGATTTCTAGTGGCAATACAACGCGGACCCATATATATATCATCTGCTAATACACGACCAATTAATGTTTGAATAAAAATCCTTTCCTGCATCATC